TCTAGGATTCTAGGACAGTATTCAAAATCTCATCGAAAACTTACAGCAGCTTGCCAAACAAAGGCTAAGAGAAAAAACAGCAAAGGTATAACTGGCATAAAATCTACAATTGGATTTAAAAAAGCGTAGGCCTCAGGTAATTTGGCAAAGAAAAAACTACTCGAATAAAGGGCAGAATTAAGACAGATACCGATCAAACTAAAAATATTAAGCATAGCAAGGGTGTTGTTATTGTAGATAATTGCATTTTGATTGAGTTATTGATATCTTATTGATATTATTGATATAAGGCAAAAAATAATGACGAAGGAGAAGTAGACCAAAAAAGCTTTTGAACTTACTCAACCAATAAAAAATCCTTCCATTCTCAAAAGGGAATAGAAGAAATCATACTTTCTTTTATACAATATCTTATATCTTAATTAAATTATATGTAATGATCAATCAATTCCAGGTTAATTCTATATCTACACGCTACACGTGGCAAAATCCTATCAACAATGGATTCCGTAGATATGGATTTGCACTGGAATTGACGAACAACCACTACTAATATTAGTGTTTATTAGATTAGAATAGAAATCTAAATGGGGCGTAGCCAAGTGGTAAGGCAACGGGTTTTGGTCCCGCTATTCGGAGGTTCGAATCCTTCCGTCCCAGAGCACCCATTATATCAATATCAGAAAAAAGATTGCTTTTTTGAACAGCCCTTTCTTTGACTATCCATTTATTGTTATCCTTCCATTTCAGTAACACTAGCGGTTACATTTTTGTGAAAAATCTTTGTCATCCCTTCATTTTTCAAAATATTCAATTTCAATTATAAAAATATCCATAATTTAATTACTTCCAGTGACAATTGTTCATTTTATCTTGGGATCATCTTCTATCCCTATCCTTTCAATTCATATTTTAGCACTCAGAGAAAAGAATAAGGGTCTGTTATATATCAATATTTTTGATCCACTTATCCAATTTTATTTCCATCAAAAAAGAAATATAATTTCTTTTTAAAATTGTTGGTGGTTTAATGAAAAAAGAACCATGGTTTTATCAAAGATAAAACAATGTGGTACTTAGTCAAAAACATTATATTAATAATAATGTGTAGTTAGTAAATTGTTTGAATTAAATTTTTATAAATCTTTTTAATGGCTTGTTCTGAGTCTTTTATATTCGAAGAAGTGTGAGATAGGTGAATCGATCCTATTGAGTCATGGAGATTCAAAGAAAAACTAATTTAATTTATTTGTTGTTAATGAAATATAAATATAGGCTTACATTTATAAATATGGGGATTCATAAATTATTGCCGAGACTTTTTCGGAAAATATCTACCCATTGGTAACCATATAGAGGTACAAAAGCATAAATTATTATTTATCGACAGAACCAATGACTATTCATGATTCCATAATTGAATCAATTACATACTGGTTTCACACAAGGGGAATGTTATGGTAAAACTTCGTTTGAAACGATGTGGTAAAAAGCAACGTGCGACTTGAAGGACATGATCCGCTGTGGATATAAGAATCCACCATTTTATTAGGAATGAAAGTGCTCTTGGCTCAACATCCTTTGTTCTACTCAACTAAAAATCTCAGCCTTTTGGGGGTTATAATGTAAATAGTACATGATGGAGCTCGAGTAGAAAGTATTAATTAATTTCTCAAGGGCAAGGGTCTAGGGTTAGTGCCAATGAATAAGTTGGAACAACTTCGTAAGTATATCTTCGATATAGAAATTGAAAAGGATTCAATTCGAGAAAGTTTTCATAATCAAATTTTTTTTTGGACTTGATAAAACTTTTTCGGTCAAAAGTGTAACACGCGGGAATCAACCGTTCTTATGATTCTTTGATAGAAAGAAATCACAAAAAAAGGTATGTTGCTACCATTTTGAAAGGATTAAGTATCACCGAAGTAATGTCTAAACCCAATGATTCAAAGAAAAGATAAAGGATTCTGGAACAAGGAAACACCATTTTAAATTGTCTCAACAACGAATTTAGAATGAAGAATAAAAAAAAATATTCTAAACAAGACAAAAAAAAGGGGGTTAAAGATCACTCAATAAATGAAATGCTTAAGGATTTTCTTTAGAGTTATTTGGAAGTTATCCGACTTGAGTTATGAGTAAAAACTTCTTTTAGGAAAGAAAAGGGACTAAAATTCTAGTCTAATTGCTTGGATGATTTTATGGATTTATTTGCTATGGTAATTCTATACATAGACATAACTTCTAATTTTCTTGAGCCGTACGAGGAAAAAACTTCTTATACGTTTCTAGGGGGGGTATTGTTCATCTACATCTATCCCAATGAGCCGTCTATCGAATCGTTGCAATTGATGTTCGATTCCGAAGAGAAGGAAGAGATCTTCGGAAAGTTGGTTTTTATGATCCGATAAAAAATCAAACTTATTCAAATGTTCCTGCTATTCTATATTTTCTTGAAAAAGGCGCTCAACCTACAGGAACTGTTCATGATATTTCAAAG